CTACGGGCGAAGATTCCTTATACAATCATTACATGTATGATACTCAATCTAGTTGGAATAATCACATTACTAGTTGCATTGATAGTTATCTTCAGTCTCAAATCTGCGTTGATACGCCCATTGTAAGTGATAGTAGTGACAGTTACATTTCCGAGTGCGTTTTTGATAAAGGTAGAACTAGTAGTGAAAGGAGTAGGTCCAGTATACAAACCCGTGGGAAGAGTTAACTCTAACAGAAAGCTCTAACGATCTCGATGCAACTAAAAAATACAAGCATTTGTGGGTTCAATGTGAAAATTGTTATGCATTAAATTATAAGAAATTTTTGAAATCAAAAATTTGTGAACAATGTGGATATCATTTTCAAATGAGTAGTTCAGAAAGAATCGAAGTTTTGATCGACCCCGGCACTTGGGATCCTATGGATGAAGACATGATCTCTCTGGATCCCATTGGATTTCATTCGGCGGAGGAGCCTTATAAAGATCGTATTGATTAAAGATCGTATTGATTTTTATCAAAAAAAGACAGGATTAACCGAGGCTGTTCAAACAGGCGTAGGTCAACTAAACGGTATTCCCGTAGCAATCGGAGTTATGGATTTAAAGTTTATGGGGGGTAGTATGGGATCCGCAGTGGGGGAGAAAATCACCCGTTTGATTGAGTACGCTACCAATAAATTTCTACCTCTTATTATAGTGTGTGCTTCGGGAGGGGCGCGCATGCAAGAAGGAAGTTTGAGCTTGATGCAAATGGCTAAAATATCATCTGCCTTATATGATTATCAAGCAAATAAAAAGTTATTATATGTATCAATCCTTACATCGCCTACTACTGGTGGGATAACCGCGAGTTTTGGTATGTTGGGAGATATCATTATTGCCGAACCAAATTCCTACATTGCATTTGCGGGTAAAAGAGTAATTGAACAAACATTGAATAAAACAGTACCCGAAGATTCACAAGCGGCTGAATATTTATTCCACAAGGGCTTATTCGACCTAATCGTACCACGTAATCTTTTAAAAAGCGTTCTGATTGAGTTATTTAAGTTCCACGCTTTCTTTCCTTTGAATTCCAATTCAATCAAGTAGAGTACACTAAGTTCAATTATTTTATTTGTAGCAACCAAGCGGATAGCTCTTTTTTACCTAGATTACTAATTAAGATTAACAAGTCTCTATCATCATCAACAAGATAAAAGCGCTATTTTTTCCTTTTATGAATTTAGGCAAATAAAACGAATTTCGTCTTACGTATATAATTATAATTAATTATAAAAAAGATAGATATACAGTTTTGTATCTTTCTCCATCTCCCGAAAACCCCATTTCACTAAAAATAAAAATTACGGTTGTGTCGCATTCTAACAAATCTTTCGAGAATTTGTAAGAAACCCTTTACTTTATTACTTTATATTATCAAATTAGAATACAAGAATAAAACACAAAGAAATAAATAAAAATAATCAAGTTGATTATCATATATATCTTTCATGTAGATAGATGAATAAGTCCATTTATTGAATTCTACGTTCCTTGGACTTATTTCGACTTAGTGTATCACTTAGATTAGATATGTAGATACTTATATATCGAATAAGAATTTTCAAATTGAATTAATTAATAATAACTACGAATTTCTAAGAATTACAATTCTTAATTATAATCAATATTAAATATGATATTTAATAAAAAAAACAGGTGCAAATACAAATAGTAAATCGAGGTACCCATTTTATGACAACTTTTAATTTTCCCTCTATTTTTGTGCCTTTAGTAGGCCTAGTATTTCCGGCAATTGCAATGGCTTCCTTATTTCTTCATGTTCAAAAAAACAAGATTGTTTAGATCTGAGGGGCCCAACCTTATCCGTTTTTTTGGAAACTTATACTTGTAGCATAACACAGATATTTATTGCGGGAAATGAAATATGGTATAACATGTGATTTCCGCCGAACATAAAAGAAAAAGCTCTTATGCTGGCAGAAAACGATCTATGGGTAAATGAATTCTAGCTAGTTTTAAATAGATCAGGATCGCCCGATGCCGAAAATGTAAAGTTGGTGGATCTATATGTATATCAATAATGTATATTGGGATCCTACGAAGGGTATGGTATTATTTTAGATCTAACCAATTTGATGAATTACTCCTAAAGGTTCTCATCAAACTAGTGCTAGTTCATACCAAACTAGTGCTAGTTGATAAAAGTTTCTTCGGAAACAAAATAAAGTAAAGTCAAAATCATTTGGGGTATTCTCTCAATTCCAATAAAATGCAATCGGATCAAGTATGAGTTGGCGATCAGAACATATATGGATAGAACTTATAACAGGGTCTCGAAAACTAAGTAATTTTTGCTGGGCCCTTATCGTTTTTTTAGGTTCATTAGGATTCTTATTGGTTGGAGCTTCCAGTTATCTTGGTAAAAATTTGATATCTTTTGTTCCGCCCCAGCAAATCATTTTTTTTCCGCAAGGGATCGTGATGTCTTTCTACGGGATCGCGGGTATCTTTATTAGTTCCTATTTGTGGTGCACCATTTCCTGGAATGTAGGTAGTGGTTATGATCGATTCGATAGAAGGGAAGGAAAGGTGTGTATTTTTCGTTGGGGATTTCCTGGAAAAAATCGTCGTATATTCCTCCGATTCCTTATAAAAGATATTCAATCCGTTAGAATAGAAGTTAAAGAGGGTATTTATGCCCGCCGTGTCCTTTATGTGGACATCCGAGGCCGGGGGGCTATTCCATTGACCCGTACTGATGAGAATTTGACTCCGCGAGAAATTGAAAAAAAAGCCGCGGAATTGGCCTATTTCTTGCGCGTACCAATTGAAGTCTTTTGAGAAAAAGAGCTGGGGTCTGAAAAATGAATGCTTTCTCGGCAGGAGGGAAAAAATGCAAGAATCCTCTTTTTTCTATAACTTAACTAAAGTTTCGCTAGAACGTTCAGTCCAGCCAAAGTCGACGTATATAGAACAACCATAAAACAAAACAACTTTTTGTGGTTTTTTATGCGTATCCAAATTCATGCAACTCAATTGAAACAAGTAAGAAATTGAACTACTAGATTCAATCTATTTCATATATCAAACGATTTCGAAAGAAAGGAATTGTTCTTTTTTTTTAAGTTCAATATTTGTTGGAAGTGATACTTTAGGTAAATCATATCTTGTCAATTTTGGTTTTGTCAACCGACCCTTTAGTTTATCCTTTCGTTAGTTTCTCCTTTCATTGGAATTTTTTCGAAATATTGGAGATTTTGGTAGAAAGGGAATTCTTTCGTCTCAAAATCTCAATAATATTCATTCCTTAAAGTTAAAAAAAGTACTTTTTAGGTCATTCATCAAAAGGAAACACTTGTTTGGAATTTGCTGAATTGAGATTTTTGGAAACACGGTTTTGGATTATTTCTTCATTTTAATTCGAAGCCGAGTTTATTTATGTATTCTTTCTCGATTCAAACAAATAAAAATCAAATCGATTCATAGATTTGATACTTTGTCTAGAACTCATGTTTGAAAGAAATATTTGATCACATAGAATCGTGAAGTGAAGTGGGTTAATTAAAAATTCACAGGTGATAAATGGCAACAAAGAAAGCCTTCACTCCTCTTTTGTATTTTACATCTATAGTATTTTTACCTTGGTGGATTTCTCTCTTATTTACTAAAAGTATGGAATCTTGGGTTACTAATTGGTCGAATGCCGGTCAATCCGAAATTTTTTTGAATGATATTCAAGAAAAAAGTATTCTAGAAAAGTTCATAGAATTGGAGGAAATCCTCTTTTTGGAAGAAATGATCAAAGAATATTCGGAGACAGATCTACAAAAGCTTCCTATAGGAATCCACAAAGAAACGATTCAACTAATCAAGATACATAATGAAGGTCGTATCCATACGATTTTGCACTTCTCAACAAATATAATCTGTTTTTTTATTCTAAGCGGCTATTCTATTTTAGGGAATGAAGAACTCGTTATTCTTAACTCTTGGGCTCAGGAATTCCTATCTAATTTAAGTGATACAGTCAAAGCTTTTTTGATTCTTTTATTAACAGATTTATGTATCGGATTTCATTCGCCCCACGGTTGGGAACTAATGATTGATTCGGTCTACAAAGATTTTGGGTTTATTCATAATGATCAAATTATATCTGGTCTTGTTTCCACCTTTCCTGTTATTCTCGATACTATTTTTAAATATTGGATTTTCCGTTATTTAAATCGCGTATCTCCCTCACTTGTAGTTATTTATCATTCAATGAATGATTGATAAACGATCTAGCGATATTAATCTAATCCAATTAGAATCTTTCTTACTTTGTAGTTCTACATAAACATTTTAAACTTCCTATTTGGAGGATTTTCATCGTTTTTCATCCTATCGTATTCCCATAAAATGATTCCAGTAAAGTAAATAGCAGAATCGTGGATAGGGAACTATACTAGTGACCTACCCAATTTATTGTAGAAATTTTCGGATCAATGATTAGACCATGCAAACTAGAAATCTTTTTTTTTGGATAAAGGAACAGATTACTCGATCTATTTCCGTATCGCTCGTGGTATATCTCATGACCCGGACATCCATTTCAAGTGCATATCCCATTTTTGCACAGCAGGGTTATGAAAATCCACGAGAAGCGACTGGGCGTATTGTATGTGCTAATTGCCATTTGGCTAGTAAGCCCGTGGATATTGAGGTTCCACAAGCAGTACTTCCTGATACTGTATTTGAAGCAATTGTTAGAATTCCTTATGATAAGCAAGTGAAACAAGTTCTTGCTAATGGTAAGAAGGGGGGTTTGAATGTGGGGGCTGTTCTTATTTTACCGGAGGGTTTTGAATTAGCCCCTTCCGATCGTATTTCTCCTGAGATGAAAGAAAAGATAGGCAATTTGTCTTTTCAGAGCTACCGCCCGAATAACAAAAATATTCTTGTGATAGGGCCTGTCCTCGGTCAGAAATATAGTGAAATCGCCTTTCCTATTCT